TTTAATATAAAAAACACGGATTGTTTGATATCTCCTGGTGAAATGACTATTTTTTGAGGGGGAATATTTCGACGTTTGAACTTCCCCCCCAGAAAAAATTGATTAAATAACGGTGATTAAATTTGCATCCGTAATTTTTATAATGAGATTTTGCATGTGCGGGGCGGAGGGGGTGCGTTTTGGGGGTAATTATACGATTTCGGTAAATTAATTATTGTCGAAATTCCCCTGATTGTGAGTTTTTTTCATTTTCAAAAAATGAGGTGCAGAAAATTCGTTTTCAGCGGAAAATTTATAATAAAAAAATACTATAGAAACAGGATCAAGGTAAAAATATGTCTAACAAGCATGGAAGAATATATCCGCGGGGGGGGAATATGCCAGGTTATGAATATAGCGCCACCCGGACTAGATAATCTACGCCCCGGTGAGGGGAACGGTAACGGGCAAGTGAGTGTCAGGTGAAAGCCGAGAGAAATAAGAGCTACCAGGGGTGGCACGAGCATACGTGATAAGAACATGAGGTGATATGTACCAGTATAAAGGGTGCGACCAAAGGCCTTTTGAAAAGCTAGTAGGGAGGGATGGTTCCGGGCCGTCGAAATGACCTTGAGAGTGTAACCAGTGGCCTGTTAAAAGGCATTGAAGGGAGGGACTACTATATATGGACGTGAAAAGCGGGACTGCTATGCCTTATATGGAAGGATAGAGGATTTCACGGGAAGGACTAAATCATGGGACACCACTAGGAGCAGGATATTCATGATTACTAATAATATCTATCCCTGCAAGCATGGAACGTCTGGAAAATGAGGGGGTAATTTGTATGATCGATACCACTTTTTTATACTAAATAATTATAGGATAATTCTGGTTTATTAGTCGTGAGGCAAATCATTAATGTATGATTAGACATAGTGAAATAAAGACTATAATATAAGAAGTACATTATAGGCGAAAAATCGGATTAAACTTTGGGGGGGGGTAGGGGGGGGGTCCTGGGAGAGCTATTATTTTACTATGTTTTTGTTCAAAGAGTAGTTTAAGTTAAAATGCTGGTTTTGGGGGCCAGAGATGGAAGTCTCTCTTTGATGCTCTAGGGGGAGTCCCGGCTTTGGTTTACAAGAACAATGCTTTAAAGATTTAAGCTACTAGAGCCGGGCTAGGTGTCTATGATTTTGTTTTCTGATCAACCTAGAATGGGGTTTATAATAAAGAATAGGAAGTATAGGATTGAGGTGGTTTGACCAATAGAGGTGAATGGGGGTTCTACTGGTTTAGTAGCTGCTCATGTGATAGTTATAAAAGTGGCAATTAGTGTTCAGAATATTAGTTGGGTGAAGGGGCGGAAGGTTATGGACCGTACGTGAGATGTGTGTGTGAATGGTGTTGTGAGTAGGATAGCAATAGACATGATTAGAGCTATTGTTCCCCCGAGTTTGTTTGGAATGGATCGTAGGATGCCGTAGGCAAATAGGAAGTATCACTCTGGTTTAATGTGTTGTGGTGTTACCATTGGGTTGGCTTTTGAGAAGTTTTCTGGATCATTAAAAATATTAGGGGTGAATGATAGAATTATGAATAGTAGGGTGATAAACAGGGTTAATATTAGAGTGTCTTTGTAAGAGTGGTATGGGTGAAATGGGATTTTGTCGATATCCGAGTTTGTTCCAAGTGGGTTGCTGGAGCCTTCGTTGTGGAGTAATATAATGTGGATGGAGGAAAGTGAGACGATAGCGAATGGAAGGATGAAGTGAAGTGCAAAGAATCGTGTGAGGGTTGGGTCGTTGATAGAAAAACCACCCCAGAGTCAGGTTGTTAGTGAGGTTCCCAGGTATGGGATGGCTGTGAGTAAGTTTGTAATGACTGTTGCGGCTCAGAATGATATCTGTCCTCATGGTAAGACGTATCCGAAAAAAGCTGTTGCTATTAGGACAGTGAGCAGGGCTACTCCTGATAGTCAGACTCCTTTATTCAAGTAGGAGCCGTAGTATAGTCCACGCGCAATGTGGATGTAGATGCAGATGAAAAATATGGATGCGCCGGTTGCATGAGTGTTTTGTATGATTCATCCGTATGGGACGTCTCGTGTAATGTGAATGATGGATGAGAAAGCCAGGTTGATATTGGCTGTATAGTGGATTGCTAGGAAGAAGCCTGTTAGAATTTGTAGTGCTGAGCAGGTTAGTAGTATTGAGCCAAAGTTTCATCAAGTGGAGATATTTAATCCTACGGGTAGAAGGTTAAATAGGAGGAGGGTGTGTTGGTTGGGCATTTTTGTAGTTGATTAACAACGGTGGTTTTTCGTACCGCAGGTCTCTGAGGAGCAAAAATTATGATTATTATAAATTACTTGTTTAGTGTGGTTATAGTTTTTGTGATTTTTGGAGTTTTGGCTTTGGGTGTGACTGTTGTACCTTATCAGGGTGTGGTGGCTCTTATGGGGATTTCATTTGTTTGTTGTATTTTTATGGTTATGCTCGGTCGTACGTTTGCGGCTTTAGTTATGTATATTGTGTATCTTGGTGGTTTAATTGTGGTTTTTAGTTATTGTGTGAGTGTTGAGAAGGATGAGGTTGATGTTTATGGGGTTGTTGGGTTTAAGTATTTTGTTATTTTCTTATCTGTCTTAGTTGTTGGTTTTTTATGGTGGGTGTTGGTTGGTGAGGTTGGGGGTTTGTTGGTTTATGTTAATTGAGAGGATCTAGTCTGTTTAGAGGTAAATGGGAGTAGTGTTTTTTATTTTGGGGGTGGTGTTGGTTTAATAGTGTGTTCTTGAGGTTTGTTGGTAGTACTGTTTTCTATTTTAGTTATTCTAAGTTGATCCCGGCTAGGGGGGTTTCGACCTTTTAGGCGAATATTAGTAGTGAGATTAACAGGGTTAAGGTGAATGTTGTTATGTAGTTTTTAATTATGTTTTTTTGTTGTGTGGATAGGTGGATTAAAGGTGTGAGAGCGTTTGACAGCCCTTTGGGTCCTCAGTTTTCTAATGTCCACAGGTCAATTAGTTCTGTTGAGATTTGTTGGCTTATTTTTATTAGGCTTATTGTTGTGGTTCGGTGTGGGATATTGAAGAAAGCTAGTTGGTTAAAGAATAGGTTTATGGTACTTGATTTTTGTGGTTTTAATAAGCTGTTTATGTAGTGTGAGTCTTTTGATAGTATAATTCCTAGGAGGGTGGCGATTAGTGCGGCGAGTTTAGTTATTTTGGGTATAGTGATGGTTGTTGTAATTTGTAGGGTTGAGATTTTTGTTAGGGTGCCTATGAGGATGGATGCTATTGTTAGACGTATGAGTGGGCTGATAATGCTTTTTTCTTCGTTGTGTGTGTTATGGCTTGTGCGCGGATATCCTGTTAGTGTTGATAGAATAATTTGTGTGCTGTAATGGGCAGAAAGGATGGTAGCGATTAGTGTTATTGTGAGGGTTCATGAGTTAGTATAAGAGTTTGTTATTGTTTCGATAATAGTATCTTTTGAATAGAATCCTGATAGAAATGGTGTACCCATGAGTGACAGGCTTGCGATGATTAGGAATGAGGAGGTCATTGGTGAGGTTTTAAGCAGTCCTCCTATTTTTCGTACGTCTTGTTCATTGTTTAGATTGTGGATGAAAGAGCCAGAGCATAGGAATAACAGTGCTTTAAAGAACGAGTGGATAATTATGTGGAGTAGGGCCAAGGTTGGTTGGTTCAGGCCGATTATGGTCATTATTAAGCCTAGTTGGCTTGTGGTTGATAACGCAATAATTTTTTTAATGTCAAAATAAGTTGTTGCAGCTGCTGCTGCAAATATGGTTGTTGTTGCCCCGATGACAAGGGATGTTGTTATTATGGTTTTGTTGTTGTATAAAATTGGGTGGAGTCGGATTAGTAAGAACACTCCGGCTACGACTATTGTGCTGGAGTGGAGGAGGGCTGATACGGGTGTTGGGCCTTCTATGGCTGAAGGTAGTCATGGGTGAAGACCAAATTGTGCTGATTTTCCTGCAGCTGCAGCTAGAAGGCCTGCTGTTGGGATTATGCTTGTTGTTTCATTTTGTATGAGTAGTTCCTGTAAGTTTATGGATGATGTGGTTATTAATCATAAGGTTGTTATAATGAGTCCCACATCTCCTATGCGATTGTAGATAATGGCCTGTAGGGCTGCTGTATTGGCATCTTGGCGTCCTGACCATCAGCCAATTAAGAGGAAGGATATAATACCTACCCCCTCTCACCCAATGAATAGTTGGTATATGTTATTTGCTGTGATGATTACTAATATGGCAATTAGGAAGGTCAAGAGGTATTTGATGAATTTGTTGTTGTGGGGGTCAGTGTGTATGTATCATGAGGAAAACTCTGTGATTGACCATGTGACGAATAGGGCGACCGGTAGGAATAGGAGGGAGGGCGTGTCTAGTGTAATGGAGATATTGATGTTTTCTGTTGTTGTGATAATTAGTGGTGAAAATGATATTGTGAGCTCTTTATTGTTGTTCAGTAGGGGGCTGATTGGGATTAAGCTAATTATGAATAAAAGTATGAGGTTGTTTTTAGTATTGTGTGTCGATATTCGTGTAATAGATAGTAGCAGCGATAAAATGATAGTAAGTGTGATTGTTGGGGTAATTAGGTTCATATTCTACCACTTGGATTTGCACCAAGGGTTTTGGCGCCTAAGACCAGTGGAATACTATTATCCTTTGGTAGAGGGGGCTGGGGATTAGTCCCAGATTAAAGAGTTAGCAGGTCTTATGGCGCCCTCGTTGGTGTGTGAGGGTTTGTTCCTATTGTCAGGGTCACAGCTTGATATTTTTTTTAAATTACACACACTATATCACTAGTTCTGGTTTTAGTGAGATGAGTATTAAGGGGATGGTGTGTAGTGTTATAAGCAGGTGTTCTCGTGAATGTGTTGGTGTTGTATGCGTGTTTAGTATAGATGTGCCTGTTTGTGTTGACAGGAATATATGTAATGAGTACGAAGCTGTAATCAGTATGGATAGTCCAAAGATAATAATCGTGGTTGGGCATCAGTTGAATAAGGATGATGCGATTAGTAGTTCCCCTGTAAAGTTTATGGTGGGTGGGGTTGCGATATTTATTAGGTTGCTCAGGAGTCATCAGGTTGTAAGCATAGGTAGAATGTTGTGAAATCCCCGGGTGAGAATTATAATTCGGGTTTTTGTTCGTTCATAGGTGGAGTTGGCCAGGCAGAATAGTGCGGATGATGTAAAGCCGTGAGCGATTATTAGGGCTATGGCGCCAGATAAGCTTCATTGTGTCTGGATTATGATTGCGGCAATGACTAGTCCTATGTGGCTGATTGATGAATATGCGATTAAAGATTTTAGGTCTGTTTGTTGTAGGCAGGTGAGGTTGGCTAAGGTTGCTCCTCATAAGGCGAGAACGATGAAGGGTAGGAACATATCTGTATTTGTCGTTGGGAGGATTTGTATTATTCGGATGATTCCATAGCCGCCAAGTTTAAGTAGGATGGCGGCTAATACCATAGAGCCTGCGATTGGGGCCTCCACGTGGGCTTTTGGGAGTCAAAGGTGGAGGCCGTAGATTGGCATTTTAGCTATGAAGGCTGCTAGGCAGGCCAGTCATAGTATAAGTTCTGTTAGTTGGTTGGTTGGCTCGGTTAGGTGTATAAATAGTGTTGGGGTGTTTGATAAATTGTTGAGGTATAGGATTATTATTAGTAGGGGCATTGAGGTTGTTAGGGTGTATAGTATGAAGTATGTGCCGGCAGTAAGTCGCTCTGCTTGTTGACCCCACCGTGTAATGATGATCAGGGTTGGGATTAGTGTGGCTTCAAATATAATGTATATAAGGGTTAAATTGTAGGCTGTAAATGTTATAGAGATAAATAGCTGTAGAAGGGCTAGTGTTATTAGGAATGTTCGTTGTCGTTGGATGGGTTCTTTGGTTATTGCATGTTGGCTAGCTAGGATTGTTATGGGTAGAAGTCAGAAAGATAGTACAAATAATGGGGCTGAGGTGAAATCTAGGTAGAAATATATGTTTGAATTGGGTTCTAGAAGGTTTAAGCTTAGTAGAGCAAGTAAGAATGTGTAGGCAGTTGAGGCAGAATAGAGTATTTTTGGTTTGAGTGTTAGAATGGTTGGAATTAGTATGGCGGTTGTATAAATAATTTTGAGCATTATAAGAGACTTAGGTTTTTTAAGAAGTCGCTTCCGTGGGTTCGAGTGGTTGCAACCACTAGACTAAGTCCGATAGCAGCCCCGCATACGGAGATGGTGAGAAGGATGGTTGGTATGGGAATTTGTGATAGGGTTAGGGAGGTTGAGGTGAAAAGTACTAGTATGGTAAATAAGATAAGTATTATTGATTCTACGCACATTAGTGCTAGTATTAAGTGTTTGTGTTGTATAGAGAGGCTTATAATAGTGATTATGAATGCTGTGTATAGTGTAGTTTTTGTTAGTTCCATTACTGGGGCTTAAAAAATTTTAAGTTCTCCTGAGTCGAAATCGGGTGTCTGTTAGACTACCTCAGTATTCTGTTCATTCTAATCCCCCCTGGAGTCATTCGTAGAGCAGGCCGAGTGTAAGGATTGTTAGGAGGGCTGTGGCTAATATAGTAGTGGTGCTTGGTGGGTTTGTATTGATGCTTCATGGGATTGGAAGTAGGAGGACAATTTCTAGGTCGAAAAGGATGAATAGAATGGCGACTAGGAAGAATTGGATTGAGATTGGTGTTCGAGCATTTCCTAAAGGGTCGAAGCCGCACTCGTATGGTGAGAGTTTGTTGATATCCGGCTTAGAGGTTATATGGGTGTTAATTGTGTATAGGAGTGTTGCTGTTAGTAAGGCTAAGGTAATTAGGATAGTGAGGTTTATTATTTCTTCCCTTAGGTGGGGCCTAATGCTTGGAAGGCATTTATACTATTATACTAAAGAAATAAGAGCCTCATCAGTATACTGAAATATAAAGGAATAGTCATACGATATCAACGAAATGTCAGTATCAGATTGCTGCTTCATATCCAAAATGGTGTGTCGTTGTAAAATGGTGTTTGATTAAACGTAAGATGCATACTGCAAGAAAGGAGGTGCCGATTATTACGTGAAGTCCGTGAAATCCTGTGGCTACAAAGAATAATGAGCCGTATACGCTGTCTGAGATTGTGAAAGGGGTTTCTAGGTATTCTGATATTTGTAGGGCTGTGAAGTAGACCCCAAGCACGATTGTGGCTATTAGGGCGTAGGTTGCTTCTTTTTTATTTCCTTTCATTATTGTATGATGTGATCATGTAATTGTTGCCCCTGACGAAAGAAGTACTGTTGTGTTGAGTAGTGGGACTTCTATTGGGTCTAACGGGATGATTCCGGTAGGTGGTCATTCTGCTCCTAGTTCGGGGGTAGGGACAAGGCTTACGTGGTATAGTGCCCAGAAAAAGCCTAAGAAGAAGAATACTTCTGATGTGATGAATAGGATTATTCCGTAGCGCATGTTTTTCTGTACGCCTTTTGTATGGTGACCTTGGTAGGTGCTTTCTCGAATTACGTCTCGTCATCATTGGATTATTGTTAGTGCGATTGTTAATAATCCTAGTTTTAGTACGGTGGTGGTGTTTGTGTGGAATCAGATGGCCAGTCCTGAGGCTAGAAGTATGGAGCCCATGGCCCCTGTTAGGGGCCATGGGCTGGGGTCAACTAAGTGATATTGGTGTAGTTGGTGGGTCATTATGTGTTTTCTTGTAGGTAGAGGATAATTAGTAGTACAAACACATATGCTTGGATACAGGCTACTGCTAGTTCTAGAAGGGTGAGTAGGAATAATAGGATTGATGTTAAGGCGCTTAGGGCAATGCTGGTGCTGATGAAATTTAGTGCCGCTGAGCTGATTATGGTTATAAGGAGGTGGCCTGCTGTGATGTTAGCTGTGAGTCGGACCCCGAGTGCTATTGGTCGTATCAGTAGGCTGATAGTTTCAATTACGATTATAAACGGGATCAGTGGGGTTGGGGATCCTTCTGGAAGTATGTGGGCTAGTGTGGTTGTGGGTTTTTTTGTTATTCCGGTAATTACTGTGGCTAATCATAGGGGGATGGCCATAGCTATATTTATTGATAGTTGTGAGGTTGGTGTGAAAGTATATGGGAGGAGGCCTAGTAAGTTTGAGAGGAGGATTATGATTATTAGGCTGAGCAAGATTCGGCACCATTTTTGTCCGTCTTTGGTTAGTTGGTTAGTTATGTTTAATAGGATGATTTTTAGAAATATGGTAATGGCGATGGTTGTGCGATTTCCAAGGAGTTTTGGTTTGTTGTGGATTAGTAGGACTGGGATTAGTATAGATAGTGGTGCAGTTGGGATTATAAGGAGCTCTGGGCTTGAGAATTGTTCAAACATATTTATGTTCATGGTAGTGTAGGTGAAGGCTTATTTGGTTTTGTTTGCTGCTGTTTTTTTGGACTTGACATAATTATAAAAGTTTTTACCTTTTGTGTAATAAGATAGAGAATAAATCAAGTCCAAATGTAAATAAAGAAAATATACACTGTGTCGAGTTGAGGCATACCACCAAGGAAAGTGTGTTTCTTCTTCAGCTTAAAAGGCTGATGCTGTAAAAGCTTCTCAGTGATTGATCTTTGATTAATCACTGTTCAAAGTGGTACAAAGGGATGGCTTCTATTGCAATGGGTATAAAGCTGTGATTTGCCCCGCAGATTTCTGAACACTGGCCAAAGAATACACCTACTCGTGATGTGGTTAGTGGGATTTGGTTAAGGCGTCCTGGGACTGCATCTACTTTTACCCCTAATGAGGGGATTGCTCAGGAGTGTAGAACATCTTCTGCAGTGACTACAACCCGGGCTTGTAAGCCTGCTGGTATGACTATGCGGTGGTCAACTTCAAGTAGTCGTGGTGAGCCGTTTTGAAGGTCTTTTGTTTGAATTATGTAAGAGTCAAATGATATTTGGATGTTGTCTGAATATTCATAGTTTCAGTATCACTGGTGTCCGGTTGCTTTGATAGTTAAATATGGGTCGAATACTTCTTCCATTAGGTATAGGGATCGAACTGATGGAAGAGCTGTTAGGATTAGGATTATAATAGGGGCTGCTGTTCAGGCTGCTTCGAGTTGTTCTACTTCTTCTGTTGGGTCGTTGTGGGTGAGAGTTGTTATGGTTGCGGTCAGAGCAAACATTATGATTACTAGAGATATTAAGCAGGTTAGGAGTAGGACATGATCATGTAGGAAGACTACTTCTTCTATAGTAGGTCCTGTAGCTTCTTGGAGTGATAGTTGGGCTGCGTAGGGCATTGAGTACCACAGGATCTGTAATTTGGCTATGACAGGGCCACGTAATAATATTTACTAGGTTCTCGGGAATAGAGCATAAGTATGCGGTTAACTTGAAATTAACAGATGGCAGTTTAATTCTGTCTTTTCTCGGGCCATGGTCATTCTATGTAAGAAATTAGGTCTCGGATTGGTGCGTATGTGTTATTAAGTATAAATGTTGGTTCTGTGTGGGTGTGATGTGGTGGGGGTGTGCCGTAGAATCACTCTACATGTGTTTTTTTTCCTAGGGGTATTTGTAGTTCTCGTTTGCATGTTAATGCTTCTCATACGATAAACAAGGATATCAGAACGGCAATGAGGGAGATGGTGGACCCGATTGATGAGGTTGTGTTTCAAATGGTAAAAGCGTCTGGAAAGTCAGAGTAGCGTCGTGGCATTCCGGATAAGCCGAGAAAGTGCTGTGGAAAGAATGTTAAGTTTACTCCGGTAAATATTACTCAGAATTGAGTTTTTGTTATGGTTTGGTTTAGAGTATACCCTGTGAACAGTGGAAATCAGTGGGTTAATCCCCCCATGATGGCAAATACGGCTCCTATAGAAAGGACATAGTGGAAGTGTGCTACAACATAGTAGGTGTCGTGTAGGACAATATCTAGTGATGAGTTTGCTAGAATAATCCCTGTTATCCCCCCGACAGTAAATAAGAAAATAAACCCTAATGCTCAGTAGATTGGGGTCTCTCATTTGATTTGGCCACCAGTTAGGGTAGCTAATCACCCGAATACCTTGATCCCTGTTGGAATTGCAATGATTATTGTTGCTGCAGTAAAGTAGGCTCGACTGTCGATGTCTAGTCCGACTGTGAATATGTGGTGGGCTCATACGACAAACCCCAGGATTGCAATTGATATTATTGCTCAGATCATGCTTGTGTAGCCAAATGTGTTTTTTTTTCCTGTATAAAAGGTAATAATACTTGAGATAATTCCAAATCCCGGAAGAATGAGGATGTATACTTCCGGGTGGCCGAAGAATCAGAATAGGTGTTGGAATAGCACTGGATCCCCGCCCCCACAGGGGTCAAAGAAAGAGGTGTTTAAATTTCGGTCTGTAAGTAGTATGGTGATTGCTGCTGCTAGTACTGGCAGGGCTAGTAGAAGTATAATGGCGGTGATAAATACTGACCATACAAACAGGGGGATATTGAATATTGGTATGGATTTAGGTTTTATGTTGATGCACGTTGTAATGAAATTAATTGCTCCAAGGATGGAGGAGGCGCCCGCTAAGTGTAGGGAAAAAATCGCTAGGTCTACTGATGGGCCGGAGTGTACTAGGTTCCCTGATAGGGGTGGGTACACTGTTCAGCCTGTGCCAGCCCCCGCTTCTACATATGAAGATGATAGCAGAAGGAGTAGTGCTGGGGGTAGTAGTCAGAAGCTTATGTTATTTATTCGTGGAAAGGCTATGTCTGGGGCCCCGATTATGAGCGGGATTAGTCAGTTGCCGAACCCGCCGATTATAATTGGTATGACCATAAAGAAAATTATGATGAATGCGTGGGCTGTTACTAAAACGTTAAAAATCTGATCGCTTCCAAACAGAGAGCCGGGTTGGGTTAGCTCTATTCGTATAAGAATGCTTAGGCAAGCTCCAATTAGGCCGGATCATGCCCCGAACAGGAGGTATAGGGTTCCGATATCTTTGTGGTTTGTTGAGAAGAGTCAACGAGTGATGAACACAGGTAGTATGGCTGAATTAAGCGGTAATCTGTAAAATTATATATAGGGCAACGGTCCTTACTGCCAGGCCCCGAGGTGTGATCATGTCAGACTGCAAATCTGAAGTTGGCAGCTGCCCGGGGCTTCTCCGTTTTTCTCTTCCCAACAAAAACGGAGAAGCTAGATTAAAGTCCGCCGGTTTGGACAGCTAATTGTTAATTAGTGTTTGTGGGATCAAGGCCCGCTAGTCTAGAGAGCTTTAGTTTAATTAAAATGTCTGTGTTGCAATCAGGAGATGTGGTTTATCTGCAAGCTCTGGCAGAAACTAAAGTGGTCTTTTTTGGGGGCTTTGAAGGTCCCTAGTTTAAATATAACTTAAGTTCCTATATGTTTGGTGATATGGGTAGGAGGAGTGCAGTTATCATGGTTAGGGCGGATGTAATTAGTGGGTTTTTTTTGGGGGTTATTCGTCATTTTAGTGATATTAGTGTGGTATGTGGGGGTAGGGTTATTGATGATATGTAGACTAGTCGTATATAGACGTATAGGCTGAGTAGGGAGGTTATGGCTATTATTGTGGCTTCAATGGTTATGTTAAGGTAGATTATTTTGTTTAGAATTAACCACTTTGGTATAAAGCCTGTTAGTGGGGGGAGTCCCCCTAAGGATAGGAGGGTAGTTGATAGAATTAGTATTATGTGTGGTGAGGTGGTTCATGTAGTTCCTATATCTTTGATTGTTATTATTTTGGTGAGGTTTATAGATAGGAATGCGGGTGTTGTAGTTATGGTGTAGATGATAAAGGTAAGAGTTGAGATGTTTGGTGCTATGGTGAGTGTGGCTATGATTCATCCGGTGTGGGTGATTGATGAAAAGGCTATTAGTTTTCGTAGTTGAGTTTGATTTAGTCCGCCAAGGCCTCCGATTGTAACTGAAAGGATTGCTGAGGTGAGTGTGAGTGTGATGTTGGTTTTGTTATGGGTGGTTAGTAGGATTGTTAATGGGGCAATTTTTTGTCAGGTGAGAATGGTTAATGTGGTTAGTGTTGTTGTGCCCTGTGATACTTCTGGGAGTCAGAAGTGGAATGGAGCTGCTGCTATTTTTATTATTAGGGCCAATGTAATAATAGTTGTTGCTGCTGGTTCTGATGTTAGATGTGTTTCTCAGTTGGAGGTATTTAGGGCGTTTATTGTTGCTGCAAATAGTAGGGCGGTGGAGGCCATGGTTTGGGTTAGGTAGTATTTTGTTGCCGCTTCTGTTGCTCGTGGGTGGTTAGGTTTGGAGATGATTGGGGTTATAGATAGGGTGTTGATTTCTAGGCATACTCATGTCATTAATCAGTGGGTTGTAGATGTGATTAGTGATGTGCTTAGAATGATGCTTGAAGTGATTATTAGTCATGATAGTGGGTTAATTAGTAGGGGCCGGTTTGGCATTTTCGGGGTATGGGCCCGATAGCTTGTTTAGCTGACCCTACTGTAGAGAGTAGTATAAAGGTAGTATTAAAAGTTTTGGGCTTTTAGGTTTGAGTTCGAGTCTTGACTTTCTAGGGTATTAAGGAGATGATTTGAACATCTGTATAGAGGTTTTAAGCCTTTTGCACGGCCTGGCTTTGCTACCTTAATTTAATATAAAAAACACGGATTGTTTGATATCTCCTGGTGAAATGACTATTTTTTGAGGGGGAATATTTCGACGTTTGAACTTCCCCCCCAGAAAAAATTGATTAAATAACGGTGATTAAATTTGCATCCGTAATTTTTATAATGAGATTTTGCATGTGCGGGGCGGAGGGGGTGCGTTTTGGGGGTAATTATACGATTTCGGTAAATTAATTATTGTCGAAATTCCCCTGATTGTGAGTTTTTTTCATTTTCAAAAAATGAGGTGCAGAAAATTCGTTTTCAGCGGAAAATTTATAATAAAAAAATACTATAGAAACAGGATCAAGGTAAAAATATGTCTAACAAGCATGGAAGAATATATCCGCGGGGGGGGAATATGCCAGGTTATGAATATAGCGCCACCCGGACTAGATAATCTACGCCCCGGTGAGGGGAACGGTAACGGGCAAGTGAGTGTCAGGTGAAAGCCGAGAGAAATAAGAGCTACCAGGGGTGGCACGAGCATACGTGATAAGAACATGAGGTGATATGTACCAGTATAAAGGGTGCGACCAAAGGCCTTTTGAAAAGCTAGTAGGGAGGGATGGTTCCGGGCCGTCGAAATGACCTTGAGAGTGTAACCAGTGGCCTGTTAAAAGGCATTGAAGGGAGGGACTACTATATATGGACGTGAAAAGCGGGACTGCTATGCCTTATATGGAAGGATAGAGGATTTCACGGGAAGGACTAAATCATGGGACACCACTAGGAGCAGGATATTCATGATTACTAATAATATCTATCCCTGCAAGCATGGAACGTCTGGAAAATGAGGGGGTAATTTGTATGATCGATACCACTTTTTTATACTAAATAATTATAGGATAATTCTGGTTTATTAGTCGTGAGGCAAATCATTAATGTATGATTAGACATAGTGAAATAAAGACTATAATATAAGAAGTACATTATAGGCGAAAAATCGGATTAAACTTTGGGGGGGGGTAGGGGGGGGGTCCTGGGAGAGCTATTATTTTACTATGTTTTGGGAAGTGGGAGTTTTTGGTTCCGTGTCTACTCTATCAAGGTAGTCCCTGCTCGGGCACGCTTCCATTGTGGGGGGATTCCGCATAGTGCTGTGGAAGTGGAGAAGTAAAGTAAGCACATGGCTAGGGTTAGTGGTAGGTACTGTTTTCATAGGAGGTGTATTAGTTGGTCGTATCGGAATCGTGGGTATGAGGCTCGGATTCATAGGAATATGCTTGTTAGGATTGTTGTTTTTATTATTAAGTTTATTGTGAATAGTTGGGGGTCTGTAGTGCCTGGGTTGATGAATATTATGGTTGATAGGGTGTTTATTAGGAGGATGTTGGTGTATTCTGCTAGGAATAGTAGGGCGAATGGTCCAGCTGAGAATTCTACGTTGAACCCGGATACTAGTTCCGATTCTCCCTCAGTTAGGTCAAATGGTGATCGGTTGGTTTCTGCTAGGGTTGATGTAAATCATATTATGGCTAGTGGTCATGATGGGAGTAAGAATCATAGATTTTCTTGTGCTTCTGTAAATGAGAGTAGGGAGTAGCCGCCAGAAATAGTGGCTATTGAAATGATGATTAGTCCTAGTGTGACTTCGTATGAGATAATTTGGGCTACGGCCCGCATGGCCCCTATGAGGGGGTATTTTGAGTTAGATGACCATCCGGATCACAGGATGGTGTAAGTAAATATGCCGGATATAGCTATGATGAATAGAAGGGCTAGATTTATGTTTGTGAGGGGCGTTGGTATTGGGATTGGGGCTCAAGAGGTTAGGGCTAGTGTTAGGGCTATGATGGGGGATAGCGTAAATAGGATTGGGGATGATATAGTTGGTTTTGTGGTTTCTTTTGTAATGAGTTTTAAGCCATCTGCAATTGGTTGGAGAATTCCTGCTGGTCCTACGATGTTGGGGCCTTTGCGATGCTGTATGTATCCTATAAGTTTACGCTCTAGGAGCGTTAGGAATGCAACAGCGATTAAGATAGATAGGATATATAGAAGGGTGTTAATGATGTTTAATAGGATTGTGGTGATTATTAAGGGTTGTCCTTAATTAACCTTTTCTTGGTTTAAATGAAATGGTGATGTGTGTTGATTTTTGGTGGGATTAAGAGCGTGCTTGTGGTATTGGCTCTGCTATGCCGGTCCTTTCGTACTAGGCAGAGCGTGTCATAGATAGAAACCGACCTGGATTGCTCCGGTCTGAACTCAGATCACGTAGGACTATTAATCGTTGAACAAACGAACCCTTAATAGCGGCTGCACCATTAGGATGTCCTGATCCAACATCGAGGTCGTAAACCTTCTTTTTGATATGGACTCTTGAAGAAGATGGCGCTGTTATCCCTGGAGTAACTTGGTTCAATTATCAGCTATACTGGGTCTGTTATAAGGCTTGTAGGCCTGTATATGATTCATGGTCATGTATTTGGAAGTTCTTTTTTTTTCCAAGGTCGCCCCAACCGAAAGTAGGTATTATTAGATTTAATAGTTTAGTTAAAGCTTCACAGGGTCTTCTGGTCTTATGTGTATATCTCAGCTTTTTTACTGGGAGATCAGTTTAATTGATTTATTATAAGAGACAGACAGACCCTCATTTTGCCTTTCATACGGGTCTACAATTAATAGACAAGTGATTACGCTACCTTTGCACGGTTAGGGTACCGCGGCCGTTTAATTGTTCACTGGGCAGGCGTTGCCTTTAATATTTGTTTGGCTAAAGGTTATGTTTTTGTTAAACAGTTGGGGTCTTTGGTTGCCGAGTTCCTTTTATAATGTTTTATCTTTCTTTTTAACGCGCCTGTGTTGGTGTCACAGTTTGTGTTGGGGTGTGTATAGGTTGGTTAGTTGCCTGTTTGGGTCTGTTAATGGCTAGTGGATTATCCGTTTCTAGTGGAGGGGTGCGTTGGTAGAGAGGGTGTCTTATTATTAGTTTTAGCATAATAGTACCCATGTAGATGGGTCTACCTTTAGTTCATTCGGAGTTTTTTGTTAGTGTTTGAATTTTTTTGTTAATTCTTTGACGATATTTTGTTAGGTGGCTGCTTTAAAGCCTACTGGTAGGTGAATCGCTATGTTTCTCTCGAATACAGGTTGAATCCTGTGTCAATAGGGCTGTACCCCTATTGACTGTCTTTAGTTGGATAAGTGGTTATAGTTTGGTCTAAAGTAGAACTTAGATTCTTTTTGGGGTAGCCAGCTATCTCCAGATTCGATAGGCGTTTCACCTCTACTTTCAAGTCTTCCCACTCTTTTGCTACAGAGAAGGGTTTGCCCCTTAGGCTGCTTGGAAGTAGCTCATCTGGTTTCGGGGGTGTGGGCTGTGATTCTTCATGTCCTTAGGTGGCTTGCTAAACCATGATGCAAAAGGTACAAGGGTTAATCTTTGCTGTTTGTTGCTTGTAGTTTTCCCTTACGGTACTTGTTGTGGTGTTAGTTACTGTTCGATCGCATACTACTTAGTTTGTCAAATGGTTTGTTTAGTTGATTTATGGATGTTTGTGTTTGTATTGTTTGACAGCTCAAAAAGATTAATTATAATGTCGTTCGAGTGTAGGTCGAATGCTTTTTGTAAGCTACTTTTTGTTTCTAAGCGCACTTTCCAGTACGCTTACCATGTTACGACTTGCCCTGCTTGGGTGGGTGAGAGGTTTTATTGATTTTTTGTTGTTTGTGACAGGGATGACGGGCGGTGTGTACGCACTTCATTGCATTGGTTTCAGTTGGGTATTATGTCCTCAACATACTACTAAATCCGCCTTCAGTTTCTATTTTCATAGTTTGTCCGTGTTTTCTGTTTTAGAAAATGTAGCCCATCTTTACCCACCCATTTGTTACACCTCGACCTGTCGTACTAGGGGTTGGTCTATTTAGTTCACTTTATTTCTTTCACAAGGTGAGCTGGCGACGGCGGTATATAGACTGATGGGCTAGGGTGGGTTGGGTTAATCGTGGGGTATCGGTTATTAGACAGGCTCCTCTAGGTTGTTGTGAAGTACCGTCAAGTCTTTTAAATTTTAAGTTTGCACTCGTAGTTATTTGGCGAACAATTGGTTGTTTGATTGTTGTGTTACGGCTGGGCATAGTAAGGTATCTAATCTTAGTTTGTGTCCCAACTTTCACGAGTTAGAATAGTTTTGTTATTAAGAGGTGTGATTAGTGTGGCTTATGGCTTTTTACGGCCTGGGGGCCTTCATTCTTAATAGTGGTACTGCTACTTAGTCGCGCTTTACGCCGCTTAATATTATCTTGGGTCTGTCGTGTAACCGCGGTCGCTGGCACGAGATTGACCGGCCCTAAAACCCCCTTGCTAGGTCAAGCTTTCGCTTATGGCCCAATACTAACTACTGCTGTTGACCCGTGGGGGTGTGGCTTAATTTGCTTGGCGTTGTGGGCGTGATGCCTGATGCCTGCTCCGAGGCCGGGTGTGGTGGGCTATTTCACCGTTGTGGTGAGGCTTGCATGTATAATCAGGGGGTGAAGATAATAGGAGGTTTAAGACCAAGACCTTGTGTTAAATCAGGTTTAAACCGTCTTAGCATTTTCAGTGCTATGCTTTAGGGTAAGCTATGATAAC